AATGTTGTGCCTGAATAAAGGATTACCATGATAAGGTAAATAATGTAAATAATTAATATTACCCTCATTACAAAATATTACAAAAAGAAATACATTTAATAGAATTAAACCATCACCATAAACATCAAAAATTTATGTGCACCTTACACCAAAATGTATTTAAATTACCAAAGAAAAGTAAGCTAATTAAGCTAATGGGTTCATACCCCATATATAGAGGAAATCCTCTCTTCTCTTATGCTCAACAATTCAACCAAAGTTATATTTTATATAACACTAGTAGGAGGTATCCTATTAACAATCTCATCAAATTCATGGGTAGGTGCTTGAACAGGCCTAGAAATTAATTTATTGTCCTTTATTCCAATTATAACAAATAACGAAAATATCTATACTACAGAAGCTTCAATAAAATATTTTCTAGTTCAAGCCTTAGCATCATCCCTCTTACTGTTTGTTATTACAACACTAACAGTAATTGAAAAATCTCAATTAATTAGTAAATTATCGAGTCATGGTAGATTAATGGCTATTCCATTATTATTAAAAAGAGGTGCCGCACCTCTACATTGATGGTTTCCTAGAGTTATAGAAGGGATAAGATGAATAAATTGTTTCATCTTAATAACTCTACAAAAAATTGCTCCAATAATTTTAATATCAAATATTATTCTCCCCTCCCTTCAGCTCACAATAGTTATTTTATCATCTGTAGTAGTTGGTTCAATAGGGGGTCTAAATCAAGTTTCCTTACGAAAAATAATAACATATTCTTCTATCAACCATATGGGTTGATTGCTAGCATCTTTATTAATTAGAAATAATTTGTGAACAATTTACTTCATGATCTATACCTTAATAACCACAGCCATCATTTTAATAATTAATATAAGCAAAATCTCTTTTATTAATCAAACTTTTACTATAAATCACGATTCAATATTTAAATTCTTACTATTTACTACTTTACTCTCATTGGGAGGTCTCCCTCCATTCACAGGATTTTTCCCTAAATGAATTGTAATCCAATATATAATTAGTAATAATTATATTACCATTACAGCCATAATAGTTGTATTTTCATTAATTACACTATTTTATTATCTACGAATTACTTATTCGGCATTCTTAATTATCCATACAAAAACCAGATGAAATTTCAAACTACCCAACAAAAACTCCTTATTAAATTCAACTATAATTTTTTCATCAATTATAGGGCTACTTGTACTACCAATCCCAATAAGAATTTATTTATAATTATGCCTAGAAGGCTTTAAGTTAAAAAAAACTAATAACCTTCAAAGCTATAAATAAAGAAGCTTCTTTAAGCCTTAGTGAAACATACTTTATTATCACTCCTATAGAATTGCATTCTATAATCACTTTATTGAATATAAGACCTCTAACTAGTAGAGGAACTATTAGTTCCTAAATAAATTTACAATTTATCACCTTTAATATCTCAGCCACCCTACTATTCACACCCCCTTGAAACGGTGGTTATATTCAACTAATCATAAAGATATTGGAACAATATACTTCATTTTTGGTGCTTGATCAGGCATAGTAGGGACCTCCCTTAGAATATTAATTCGCGCAGAATTAAATCAACCAGGATCATTAATTGGGGATGATCAAATTTATAATGTTATTGTTACTGCTCACGCTTTCGTCATAATTTTTTTCATAGTAATACCCATCCTAATTGGGGGATTTGGTAATTGATTAGTACCTCTAATATTAGGTGCCCCAGATATGGCATTCCCACGGATAAACAACATAAGCTTTTGATTATTACCCCCATCTCTAACATTATTACTAGCTAGTAGAATAGTCGAAAACGGGGCAGGTACTGGCTGAACTGTTTACCCCCCTCTAGCAAGAGGGATTGCACATGCTGGAGCATCAGTGGATCTCGCTATCTTTTCATTACACCTAGCGGGAATTTCATCAATTCTAGGAGCAGTAAATTTTATCTCCACAACAATCAATATAAAACCAACATATATAAAATCCGAACAAATCCCATTATTTGTTTGAGCTGTAGCTATTACAGCCCTACTACTATTATTATCATTACCAGTTCTAGCCGGAGCCATTACCATATTATTAACTGATCGAAATTTAAATACTTCCTTTTTTGACCCCGCCGGAGGAGGTGATCCTATCTTATATCAACATTTATTTTGATTCTTCGGTCACCCAGAAGTATATATTCTAATTTTACCCGGATTCGGTATAATTTCACATATTATTTGTCACGAAAGAGGAAAAAAGGAAGCTTTCGGAAATTTAGGTATAATTTTTGCAATACTAGCAATTGGTTTACTAGGATTTGTTGTTTGAGCACACCATATATTTACTGTGGGGATAGATGTTGATACTCGAGCCTACTTTACATCAGCTACAATAATTATTGCAGTACCAACAGGAATTAAAATTTTTAGATGACTAGCAACTGTATATGGTTCACAACTATCTTATAGTCCATCATGCTTATGATCACTAGGATTTGTATTTTTATTCACCATTGGTGGCCTAACAGGAGTCGTATTAGCCAATTCATCAATTGACATTATCCTCCATGATACATATTATGTAGTTGCACATTTTCACTATGTACTATCAATAGGTGCTGTATTCGCAATTATAGCAGGATTTATTCAATGATACCCTTTATTTACAGGACTATCAATAAACCCAAAATGACTAAAAATTCAATTCCTAATTATATTTTTAGGGGTAAATATAACATTTTTTCCCCAACATTTTCTAGGACTAGCAGGTATACCCCGACGATATTCAGACTACCCCGACGCCTATACCACCTGAAATGTAATCTCGTCAATTGGTTCAATAATCTCCTTTGTAAGAGTTATAATATTCATTTTCATTATATGAGAAAGAATAACAACAAATCGAATTATTCTATTTTCGACACAAACCAATAATTCGATTGAATGATTACAAAATACCCCCCCAATAGAACATAGATATTCAGAACTACCTACCATTATAATCAACTTCTATTATGGCAGATAAGTGCAATGGATTTAAGATTCATACATAAAGTTAGTTACTTTTTTTAGAACCAATGACAACATGATCAAATATAAATTTACAAGATAGAGCGTCTCCAATTATAGAACAATTAATTTACTTTCACGATCACACCATAATAATTATTACAATAATTATTATAGTAGTATCATACATAATAATTATACTAATTAAAAATAAATTAATTAATCGATATTTGCTGGAAGGTCAAATAATTGAAGTGACATGAACGATTACACCTGCTATTATTTTAATTTTTATTGCAATCCCCTCATTACGATTATTATACCTAATAGACGAAATTAATAACCCCATCATAACATTAAAAACCATTGGTCATCAATGATACTGAAGCTATGAATATTCAGATTTTCTAAAAGTAGAATTTGATTCATACATAATACCTATTAGAGAAATAAAAATAGATTCATTTCGTCTATTAGATGTAGATAACCGAGCAACACTACCAATAAATGTATTTATCCGAATCATTATTACCGCCACTGATGTATTACACTCATGAACAGTACCTAGCCTCGGAGTAAAAGCTGATGCAACTCCCGGCCGATTAAATCAATCAAGATTCTTAATTAATCGGCCGGGAGTCTTCTACGGACAATGTTCAGAAATCTGTGGGACAAACCACAGATTTATGCCTATTGTTATTGAAAGTGTACCCACAAACAACTTTATTCATTGAATTTCTAAAATAAATTAACTAGATGACTGAAAGCAAGTATTGGTCTCTTAAACCATTTTATAGTAAATTAGCAATTACTTCTAGTTAAAGAAATTAGTTAACTTATATAACATTAGTATGTCAAACTAAAATTATCGATAGATATTTCTTTATTCCACAAATAATACCTATAAGATGATTTATACTCTACGTGTTATTCTTAACAATTTTCATTATATTTAATATTATTAACTTCTACATCAGTATTACTACAAAAGAAAATAAATCAACAAAAAACAATATAAAAATAAAAAGATTATTTTGAAAATGATAACTAATTTATTTTCAGTATTTGATCCTTCTTCAACTATCAATAGATTGTCATTAAACTGATTAAGAACCCCACTAGGAATTTTAATTATTCCAATAACATTTTGATTTATTCCATCACGATATATAATATTATGAAATAAAATTATAGTTAGTCTCCATAAAGAATTTAAAACATTAATTGGATTTAAAAGTATCAATAAAGGAAGAACAATAATTATAATTTCATTATTCTCAATAATTATATTTAATAATTTTATAGGGCTATTCCCATATATTTTTACAAGAACAAGCCACATAGTACTGACATTAACATTAGCATTACCATTATGATTAACTTTTATAATATATGGATGAATTAATAATACAAAACATATGTTTGCACATTTGGTTCCTCAAGGAACCCCTCCAATTTTGATACCTTTTATAGTATGTATTGAAACAATCAGAAATATTATCCGACCTGGTACTCTAGCTATTCGATTAGCAGCAAACATAATTGCCGGACACTTATTATTAACACTCTTAGGTAATACTGGGCCCTCATTAAGATCATCACTATTATCAATTCTCATTTTAACACAAATCCTATTATTACTTTTAGAGTCTGCAGTTTCTATTATTCAATCATATGTATTTGCTGTTTTAAGAACACTATACTCTAGAGAAATTAATTAATGACAAATCATGCAAATCACCCATTTCACTTAGTTAATCAAAGACCTTGACCCCTTACAGGAGCCCTAGGTGCATTAACAACTATAATAGGACTAATTAAATGGTTCCACCAATACAACATAACACTACTAATTCTAGGAATAACAATTACATTACTAACCATAATTCAATGATGACGAGATATTGTTCGAGAAGGAACTTATCAAGGCTTACATACAAAAATAGTTACAAAAGGTTTGCGATGAGGAATAATCTTATTCATTGTTTCAGAAGTATTCTTCTTTATTTCATTTTTCTGAGCCTTCTTCCATAGAAGTCTATCACCAACAATTGATATTGGATCAATATGACCACCAACTGGAGTAATACCCTTTAACCCTCTACAAATCCCACTATTAAATACTGCTATTCTATTATCATCAGGAGTTACAATTACATGAGCTCATCATAGATTATTAGAAAATAACTACAACCAAACTTTACAAGGCCTTTTTTTTACAGTAATACTAGGTCTTTATTTCACTTTATTACAAGCATATGAATACATTGAAGCCTCATTTACTATTGCAGATTCAGTATATGGTTCAAGATTCTTTATGGCAACTGGATTCCACGGACTACACGTAATTATTGGATCAACATTTTTATTAACCTGCTTACTACGACACACTTATCTACATTTTTCATCAAACCACCATTTTGGGTTTGAAGCAGCAGCATGATATTGGCACTTCGTAGATGTTGTATGACTATTTCTATATATTTCCATGTACTGATGAGGTAGTTAACTTATTTAATATATTAAGTATATTTGACTTCCAATCAAAAAGTTTGTATTACAAAATAAGTAATTATATTATTATCAATTATAACAATAATAATTATAATAATTAGAACAATTATTATAATACTAACAACAATCCTGTCAAAGAAAATAATTGAAGATCGAGAAAAAGCATCCCCATTCGAATGTGGGTTTGATCCTAAAAGCTCCGCCCGCCTCCCATTCTCATTACGATTCTTCTTAATTGCAGTTATCTTCCTAATTTTCGACGTAGAAATTGCCTTACTACTCCCAATAGTAATTATTATAAAATATTCTAATATAAAAATATGAATCTTAACAAGTTCAACATTTTTAATAATCCTACTATTAGGACTATACCACGAATGAAATCAAGGATCACTCCAATGAGCTTATTAGGATAGTAGTTAATTATAACACTTGGGTTGCATCCAAAAAGTGTTGGGAATAAACCAACCTATCTTATGAATATGAAGCAATAAATTGCAATTAGTTTCGACCTAATCATCAGATAATAATTATCCATATTTTATACATAAGATCAATTAACTGAAACCAAAAAGAGGTATATTATTGTTAATAATAAAATTGAATAAATTATTCCAGTTAAGGAAATATTTTAGAAAAAGTGAAAGCTGCTAACTTATCACCATAACGGTTAAATTCCGTTTATATTTCTGTTTATGTAGTTTAAAAAAAACATTACACTTTCATTGTAAAAATAAAAGATATTTCATAAATTACCTAAAAATTAAATTAATTTCCCTAGCATCTTCAATGCCATGCTCTAAATAAGCTATTCAAGTAAAAATATATACTGAAAAATAAAATAAACCACACAACAAAAAGTATTATAAATATCCTCAAATTATTATATTGCCAAAGCTGATTTAATTTACTTATAAATATAAGAATATAAAATAAACCCTGACCACCAAAATATTCATTTCAACCACAATCAAAAATCCTAAATGAATTATAACCCAAAATCAAGGGATAATAACAAATACCATAAGTAAAAATATAAGGTATAAATCACATATTACCAAAAAAACCAACAACAAATATAAAACTTATAGAAATTAGATTTCTACCTGTTCCCAACTTAGATAATTCAAATCCAATAATACCCCCAACCAAACTCACAAAAACAACCATCAACTTTAAAAATAAAGGTAAAATAATTAGTTCAGGAACAGGAAATAAAATCCAGCTAAACAATGAACCACCAAAAATAATCATAACCACTAAAGAAAATATACTAATAATGATAATTTTATTATCTTCACCTATAAAATAGAAAGAGTTTAAATTAAATTCACCATATATAACATAATAAAATAAACGAAAAGAATAACATACCGTCAAACCAGTTGATAAATAAAACAAAATATAACCAAAAAAATTTAAATAACCCATAGATATTATTTCCAACATTAAATCCTTAGAATAAAAGCCAGCTAAAAATGGAAAACCACACAAAGAAAAATTAGAAACTATTAAACACGAAGATGTAAAAGGTAACTGAAACGACAAATTACCTATAAAACGAATATCCTGACAATCCCTCATACAATGAATAAAAACCCCCGCACACATAAATAGTAACGCCCTAAATAAAGCATGTATCAACAAATGAAAAAATGCCAAATCAGTGTAACCCAGTGACAAAATTCTCATCATCAAACCCAACTGACTTAGAGTAGATAAAGCAATAATTTTCTTTAAGTCAAATTCAAAATTAGCACCCAACCCAGACATAAATATTGTTAAACCAGAAATAAACAACAAAAAAGAACAAATATAATCATTAAATGAAACTCTAAAACGAATAAGAAGATATACACCCGCAGTAACCAATGTTGAAGAATGAACCAATGCAGAAACAGGAGTAGGAGCAGCTATTGCTGCAGGCAATCAAGAAGAAAAAGGAATCTGAGCTCTTTTAGTTATTGCCGCCATTACAACTATAAATAAAATAACCATTATATAAAAATCTATCCTACAAAAATCCAAATAAAAAACATAATTCCATCTTCCATAATTCAACATTCAAGAAATAACCAAAAGTAAAAAAACATCACCAACACGGTTAGATAAAGCAGTTAATATTCCAGCATTACCAGATTTAAAATTCTGATAATAAATCACTAAACAATAAGAAACCAAGCCCAATCCATCTCAACCCAACAAAATACTAATCATATTAGGTCTAATAATTAAAAACATTATAGATAAAACAAATAATAAAACCAACCAGACAAAACGATTTATATTATCATCACCCTCTATATAATAATCTCTATATAAAATAACTATAGAAGAAATTAACAAAACAAATCCCATAAAAACTAGAGATATCCAATCCAACAAAATAGTCATCAAAATTCTAGAAGTATTTAATGTTAAAATTTCCCACTCAATAAAAATAATATACCCATTTAAAACAAAAAAAATTCTTAAAAAAATAAACAAAAATCTAAAAATTAATAAAAAAACAAAACTAACAAAACAAATTGATAGATAATTCACAACCTAGAGTATAATTATACATCTTCGATACCACAAATCAAAATTTTAATATTAAACTATCTAAGCAAAAATTAATAAAAATTAATAACAAAAAAATCAACCCTCAAAATCAACAAATTCAATGGAAGTCAATGTAAAAATAAAAGTAAATATTCACGGACATATCCTAAAGAACAACAATAAATACCAGAGTAAAATCTACCATGTTGTCTATAAGAATATAAATATAATGTATAAACAGCTCTGAAAAAAGATAATAAAAATAATGATAGTATACTCAATCAACATCAGCCAACCAATCTATTCAATAAACTAATTTCCCCCAATAAATTCAATGAAGGAGGGGCCGCCATATTACAAGAACATAACAAAAATCACCATATACACATACTAGGTATAAAATTTATTAAACCCCTATTAATTAATAAGCTACGGCTACCCAACCGCTCATAAGAAATATTAGCCAAACAAAATAAACCAGAAGAACATAAACCATGACCAATTATTAAAATATAAGAACCAAAAAATCCTCAATAAAATATTGTTATTACCCCCCCAATAACAATACCTATATGAGCTACAGAAGAATAAGCAATTAAAGATTTAAGATCCACTTGACGCAAACAAACCAATCTGATAATAACTCCACCAAATAAACTAATAGAAATTCATATAAAATTAAACTTAATACCTAAATAAATTAAACATAGAAATATCCGCATTAAACCATAGCCCCCTAACTTTAATAAAACACCAGCCAAAATTATTGATCCAGAAACTGGTGCCTCCACATGCGCCTTAGGCAATCACAAATGAACCAAAAATATTGGTATCCTGACCAAAAAAGCCAAAATCATACTAATATAATAAAAAAAATTAAAATAATATCCAAAATCAATCAAAAAATAATTCAATGAACCAATAATAATATATAAGTAAATAATTCCAACTAATATTGGTAAAGAAGCCAAGAGAGTATAAAAAAGTAAATAAATTCCAGCCTGCAACCGCTCAGGTTGATAGCCCCAACCTAAAATAAGGAATAAAGTAGGAATTAATCTACTTTCAAAAAAAATATAAAAAGAAAAAATAGATATTCTACCAAAAGCACAACATAGTAAAAACAAAAGCAACAATACCATAAATAAGAAAAGTCGAGAAAAATAGTTAGAAAAATTAATTGATTCTCTTGCAAGAATTATTAATATACAAATCCAAAAACTAAGTAAAATTAAACCAAAAGAAATATAATCACAACCAAAAAAATATCTAATATTAAATCAAACCCCATGATAAGAAATATTAATAAAAAATAAGAAAGACAAAATAAACAAAAATGAACAAATTAATCACCACATACCCCTTAAAAATCTTAATAAAAACAAAAACAATAAAAAAAATATAAACCTTAACATTAATTTAACATTGCAATATATTATAGTTATAAAAGTAATCATTACCAAAACTACGAATTATTGAAACTAAAATTGATAAACCCAAAGCCCCCTCACAAACAGAAAAAGTTAAAAAAATAACAACGAAAAACAACTCAAAAGAAAAAAAACATAAATAATAATTAATGATTATATAAATAACCAAAACAATAAATTCCAAACTCAGCAAAACAACCAATAAATGCTTATGATTAGATCTAAATACCCACACACCACAAAAAAACATAATAAAAAAAAACATTAACATTAATAGCTTTAGTAATTTAAAAAAAATATTGGTCTTGTAAATCAAAATTAAGATTAAATTATTCTTCTAAAGCTTCAGGAAAAAATCACTAATAATTCTTCACTAATCCCCAAAATTAGTATTTTTAATAAACTATTCCCTGATATTATAAAAATAATTACTATCATAATAACATTTACAAGACTAACATTTATACAAATAAATCACCCCATAACAATAGGAATAATATTACTCCTTCAAATTACATTAACATCAATATTAAGAGGAATAATATTACAAACATTTTGATTTCCCTATGTATTAATACTAATTTTCCTAGGAGGGTTAATAGTACTATTTATTTATGTAACAAGAATTGCATCAAACGAAATAATTAAAGTATCATCCAAAAAAATAATAATTATCACCACAATAGTCATAGTAATTATTATAATAATAAATTACTACCCAGAAATAATAAACCAAGAAACAAGAAACATAATATTAATTAATAATAATACATCAAATAGAATAATAAAATTATACAATAATTCAACTAATTATATTACCATCATAATAGCTTCATACCTATTTATTACCTTAATCGCCATTGTAAAAATCACCAATATTTTTATAGGACCCTTACGAAAAATAAACAACTAATGATAAATAAACCAATACGAAAAATAAATCCACTAATTAAAATTGTTAACAATATATTAATTGATTTACCTACCCCCTCAAATATTTCCTCATGATGAAATTTTGGCTCACTTCTAGGTTTATGCCTAATAATTCAAATCATTACAGGACTATTCCTAGCAATACACTACTGTCCAAATATTGAAATAGCCTTCAATAGAGTTAATCACATTTGTCGAGATGTAAATTATGGATGATTACTACGTACACTCCACGCAAATGGAGCATCCATATTTTTCATTTGCATTTATATACACATTGGACGAGGTTTATATTATGGTTCATACAAACTCCATTACACTTGATCAGTAGGGGTAGTAATTCTATTCTTAACTATAGCTACAGCATTCATAGGATATGTATTACCATGAGGACAAATATCATTTTGAGGAGCTACAGTCATTACTAATTTATTATCAGCAATTCCTTATATAGGTATTGATTTAGTACAATGAGTATGAGGAGGGTTTGCAGTAGATAACGCCACATTAAACCGGTTTTTCACTTTCCATTTCCTATTACCATTTATAATCACCGCAACAGTAATAATTCACCTAATATTCTTACACCAAACAGGATCAAATAATCCCCTAGGATTAAATAGAAATATTGATAAAATTCCATTTCACCCATATTTCACAAGAAAGGATATTGTAGGATTCCTAATCATAATAATAATTTTAACAAGTTTAACTTTAAAAGAACCCTATATACTAGGAGACCCCGACAATTTTGTCCCTGCAAATCCATTAGTGACTCCTATCCATATCCAACCAGAGTGATACTTCCTATTTGCATATGCCATCTTACGATCAATCCCCAACAAACTAGGAGGAGTAATTGCATTAGTTATATCAATTGCCACCTTATTTATTATACCCTTAATAAAATCAAACTTTCGAAGCATACAATTTTATCCTATTAACCAAATAATATTCTGATCTATATTAAATATTATTATATTATTAACATGAATCGGGGCTCGACCAGTAGAAGAACCATACATTATTACAGGTCAAATTCTAACAGTTCTATACTTCATATATTATTTAATAAATCCTATTATATTAATGTTATGAGACAAAATAATTAAATAAAGTTAAAAACTTAAAGTAAGTATTATGTTTTGAAAGCATAAATAAGAAGTTAAAATCTTCTATTAACTTTAATTCCTTCATCCTCATAAGTATACACTAAATCAGAAAAGAAAATAAGAAAACCCTCAATCCTATAAAAAATAAAAGATAATTCAAAGATAAAGGTAAAAATCTCCTCCATGCCAAATACATCAACTTATCATAACGGAAACGAGGGTACGTCCCACGCACTCAGATAAACAAAAAGCTAATAAAAACCAATTTAAAATAAAAATAAAAAGAATCCAAATCACAGCCAAAAAAAATAACACAAAATAATATACTTATAAATAAAATTCTAGAATATTCAGCCAAAAAAATTAAAGCAAAACCGCCCCCACCATACTCAATATTAAATCCAGAAACAAGTTCAGATTCACCCTCAGCAAAATCAAAAGGAGTTCGACTAGTTTCAGCTAAACAAGATACAAACCACAATATACATAAAGGAATAAAAATTCAAACAAATCAAAAATAACACTGAAAATAATAAAAACTTAACAAATTATAACTACCTACTAAGAAAACAAAAGATAATAAAATTAAAGCCAATCTTACCTCATAAGAAATAGTTTGAGCAACAGAACGCAATCCTCCCAATAAAGAATAATTACTATTAGATGATCACCCGGCAATCATTAAAGTATAAACACCCAATCTTGTACAACATAAAAAAAACAAAAACCCAAACTCAAAAGAGAAAAAACCACTCAAATAAGGTATAATTAATCACAATAATAAAGATAAAAATAAACTAAATACAGGAGAAAAATAATAAGATAAATAATTAGAAACTGAAGGAAAAACCTGTTCCCTAGTAAATAACTTAATAGCATCACCAAAAGGCTGTAAAATACCTAAAAAGCCCACCTTATTAGGCCCCCTACGAACATGAATATATCCCAACACTTTACGCTCCAATAAAGTTAAGAAAGCAACTCCAACTATAACAAAAATTAATAATAATAAACTGACAACTATCAAAAATAATAATTCATTAAGCAATACTACCTATAGAAAAAAATCTACATTAATAAATCCTAAATTTATTACACTTATCTGCCAAAATAGTAAATTAAAATTATACATTAAATAAAAAATTATTTAAAATATTTGGTCCTTTCGTACTAAAATATTTAACAAATTATAGATAGAAACTAACCTGGCTCACGCCGGTCTGAACTCAGATCATGTAAGGTTTTAAAAGTCGAACAGACTTAATTAATCAAGCTACTACACCCAAAATTTAACCTTAATCCAACATCGAGGTCGCAATCTTTATTGTCAATAAGAACTCTCAAAAAAAATAACGCTGTTATCCCTAAGGTAATTTAGTCTTATAATCAAAATCAAGGATCAAAAATCTATAAATCAATATTAAACCAGAAATAAGAGTTAAATTTATCCTATAATCACCCCAACCAAATACTAAAACTATTAAATTTAATCCACCAACACAAATAATAAAAATAATATAAAACTCTATAGGGTCTTCTCGTCCCATAACAAAATTTAAGCCTTCTTACTCAATAATTAAATTCAACTAAAATAAAATAAATAAAGTGTATATTTCGTTCAACCATTCATTCCAGTCCTCAATTAAAAGACTAATGATTATGCTACCTTTGCACGGTCAAAATACCGCGGCCATTTAATAATTAATCAGTGGGCAGGTTATACTTCAAATCAAAAACACAAGAAAAAATGTTTTTGATAAACAGTCGAATATAATATTTGCCGAATTAATTTAAAATAATTAAAACAACAAAAATAAAAATTTACTAATAATAAAATAATACCCAAAAATAAAAAATTAAATAAACATATTCAATATATAAACCTAAATTAAATATTAAATAAATAATAAAAAGAATAAAAATTCTACATCCTCAAATCACTAATCACTTTCAAATCCATAAAACACAATAAATAAACTAATTATAAATAATATGTTAATAAGCTCAACCCCAAAAACATTTATATAAATTAAAATAATATTGAAAAAACAAAATCATTAAAAAAAATATAAGAATTGAATTCATTTCTTGAAAAACCAGATACCTTTAAAAACGAATAACATTTCACTACCAAACACAAATTATAAACATTTATAAAACAATGTAAAAAATATATATTTAACTCCTATAAAATCGAGAAAGATAAATAAATAAAATATTATAAATATATCCTGATACACAAGGTAAAATAAATAAAATAAACTTTAAAAAAAATAAGTCAGTTCCACTACAGTACTAATAAATTATCACAAAAATAATTAAATCAAAACCAAACTACAAAAACAAAAAAATGATTAATATAAATAATCAAAATAATAAAAAAAATATAATAACAAACTATCAAGTTATAATGAATTGCACATCAAAACTTTCAATGTAAAAGAAAATTCTACCTAATAGATAACCTGATAATTCTAGGTACACTTTCCAGTACACCTACTCTGTTACGACTTATCTCATCTTATAATCAATTAACGAGAGCGACGGGCGATATGTACATGTCCCAGAGCTCTATTCACCTTAATAATCTACATAAAATTACTATCAAATCCACCTTCAAAAAATTAATACTAATAATATCCATATACTAAAAAAATATTGTAATCCATTACCACTCCATTCATAAGCTGCACCTTGACCTGAAATAAATTCTAATAAAAAATAAAGAAAATTTATAAATTCTAAAAAAATATTCACAACGGCGGTATACAAACTGATATAAAAAGTAAGATACATCGCGGACTATCGATTACGGAACAGATTCCTCTAAAAAGAAATAAAACACCGCCAAATTCTTTAAGTTTCAAGACTTATCTAATACTACCCTAGTTAACAAATTTACATAAAAAATAATAGGGTATCTAATCCTAGTCTATATATTAAAAATTTCATGGCTTCTAAAAATAAATACCAATTAATAAACAAATATTAATAATTTCACCTAATCAATATACAAAACAAAATTAAGATATACTTATAACCACACTAACTAAAAGTATTCACTTTCATCCAATGTATAACCGCGATTGCTGGCACATATTTAATCAACAATTAATAACAATAACTAAATCAAGGTAACCCAAATAAATAATACTTATTACTGCAATGTATAATAACAACCCACTAGGAATAGTCAAATACAAAAATTAGCATATAAAATAATATTAAAACAAATAATAAAGCAAGAATAAAACTTTTAAATTAATTAATTAAATAAAATACTAACTATCACCGGAACATAAAAACATAATATTAAATAAATCAATCTAGAAATAAAACAACAAGAGCAACTTCCTCCCTATAGCTCAACACAAAATCCACTATCTATTTATCATCCAAAAATTATAAGTACAAATGGTACTCACCGTAGTCCAATATTCATTTTTAATAAATATCAGCTTGAATATACTACTATTAACAACTCTCAAATTCATCTCAATTCCACCGTAATAAAGTATAAAGATGGAACAAAAAATCAATTATCTATACATATACAATACAAAGAAATAAAACAAAGTGAAAATACCCGTATAAAATAAATTACAATAATATTTATACCTATATACTTATCCTCCCCCTTCTACACTCTAAAATTGCAAATTCTGCAACCTAACTTTTATATTCATGATAATGAAAAATAAAACATATAAGATAATTAGTCCCATAACTATAAATATTTCCTAATAATATAAATCACAAGGTTTAGCATATAAATACTAACTATCACCGGAACATAAAAACATAATATTAAATAAATCAATCTAGAAATAAAACAACAAGAGCAACTTCCTCCCTATAGCTCAACACAAAATCCACTATCTATTTATCATCCAAAAATTATAAGTACAAATGGTACTCACCGTAGTCCAATATTCATTTTTAATAAATATCAGCTTGAATATACTACTATTAACAACTCTCAAATTCATCTCATAAATATCAGCTTGAATATACTACTATTAACAACTCTCAAATTCATCTCAATTCCACCGTAATAAAGTATAAAGATGGAACAAAAAATCAATTATCTATAATTCCACCGTAATAAAGTATAAAGATGGAACAAAAAATCAATTATCTATACATATACAATACAAAGAAATAAAACAAAGTGAAAATACCCGTATAAAATAAATTACAATAATATTTATACCTATATACTTATCCTCCCCCTTCTACACTCTAAAATTGCAAATTCTGCAACCTAACTTTTATATTCATGATAATGAAAAATAAAACATATAAGATAATTAGTCCCATAACTATAAATATTTCCTAATAATATAAATCACAAGCTAGTAATAAAAAATAAATTGGATAGTAAATAAGTATTAAGTTAACTCTCTTTATACCCTATTCCCATTTTTTCTAAATTCTCAAATGGGAATAGGGTATAAGAGAATCTAAATGATAATTATCAATAATTCTTTATCTTATCTTTATATAAGATGTTATTATCATATAAATATATATATAATATATAATACCGATTAAATAATTAAATAATAACTATTAAATAACTTATTGATAACTATAAGATCAAGTATATATGTCAATAAATGATTTACCTATATATACTCTTTATTCCCATGTCAAATAAGACTTATATTTTGTATAGGTCAAATATCTTACAATAGGTTATCATATTGAGTTAAATACTGAATTTCTAATTAAGTAAATTAATTATATATTATATAAGCACCTATATATATATAATAGTATATATTAAAAAAAGCCAAAAAACTCTAAAATTGCAAATTCTGCAACCTAACTTTTATATTCATGATAATGAAAAATAAAACATATAAGATAATTAGTCCCATAACTATAAATATTTCCTAATAATATAAATCACAAGATGAGGTAGTTGCTCTTGTTTTCCTAAAACAAATGACATTAAACAATAAACAACATTAACCTACCATTCATGAAGAAAATTCCAAAAAATAAAGAAAGAA